AGAACTAGAATAGATATTTTCTGTTTCCTACTCACACGAGCCCATATCCTTGCTTTTCGATCAATCTCTAATTCTAATCTTCCTCCCCAATCAGATATTATGGTGCCGGTATAGACCGAAATTCCGTTATGGTCCAATTCTGACCGGTAATAGATACCGGGGCTTTGCAATATTTGACTGATCACAATTCTGTATAGTCCATTTACTATAGAAGTTCCCAGGGAATTCATTAGAGGAATGTTTCCAATAAAAATTGTTTGTTCTTGCATATCCCTACGGGTTTTCCAAATTAATCCTGCGGATACGTATAATTCAGAAGAATATGTGAGTGATTCATATACAGCATCTCTTTCTTTTATCAATGGTTCTACCAATTTATATGTTTCCACAAATAATTGAAATTCAATTTCTTGATCTGGATCTTCAATTTTTGGAAACTTAGAAAGTTCTTCTGTTAAGCCATGATCAATGAACCTACAAAACCCTTCAAATTGTATCTGATTAAACCCAGGTATTGTAGACATTCTCTCATTTCCACCCCCAAGCATTTTATTTATTTCCCATTTATAAAAAAAAATCCCATTATTTGCTTATTCATCATCAAATGGATCGATCTAGCAATGATGGAATTTATATTATGTTTACTGAATCACATGAAATTTTACCTAACTCCATAGGTGTAATAGATGTAATGCATGAAATACATATGAACGTAGGAATAAAGAGACTTTGATACTCAAATTGGAATTTGCAACAACTACAAATGAAATACAAAGGAATTGGTAAATTCTATTTAGACTTATGGAGTTTTGTATAGAATATCTATATCAAAACAAAAGTGAGTCAATTTCTACCATTATTATGATATTCCAATCCGATTGGGTACTATAAATAGATTCGGGATTTGATCTGCAGAAACAATATAGAATTTTTTTGTATTTTTTTAACAACATGGAACTTTTTTGTGGATTCCACTGTTAAAAAAAAATTCGCATAGAAGAGAGATATTTTACCTATACCTATATTTTTTTTAGTAGAATTCGTAGAATACGATTGAAGTATGTATGAAGACTTGTATTTATTAATAAACATGTGCAGATATATATATAGTTATATATATCTACTCCTTTATTACAGTTCTATGGGGGACACCACAGTCAGACTCTATCCAAATTTCTATTTTCTATTTAATGATAATTCAAAAAAAAATTGTAAAAATTGAATTACGAAAATTTCCTATAGGCATCTTATATAGATAAGATACCCAATTAGATTTAGATAATAGTAATCCTTTATGTTCTGGGGTTTACATATACTCATAATCGCTATTATAATTTTAATTAAGAAGGATTTTTTTATGGTTATGGAAACGAATCAATACGGATTAGTAATGATTAGTTATCTATCAATTTTTATTTAGTTAGATAAGGTATCAATTTGGGGATTTTTTTCTTATATCATTAGGGAAACCGAATTTTCAATTTAAATCCAAGAATCATTTATGAATTCACAGTCAATAGTTAAAGTTAACGGTTCCCATTTGTCCTGAATTTTTGCTTTTGTGACCGAAAATCCCCATTTTATTTTTTATTTTCTTTCAATAGAAAAAGAAAGCAAAGTTTTTCGGTTTTTAGTTTTAGATATTGTGTGTTGTAAGATACTATCAATCGAAGAGATAGAGCCAATCCAATATTTTGTATCGTTTTGGCGGCATGGCCGAGCGGTAAGGCGGGGGACTGCAAATCCCTTTTTCCCCAGTTCAAATCCGGGTGCCGCCTCATCAACAAACAAAAGAATCGAAATACCTTCTTATGTTTTGCTGATATAACTTTATCATTTTTTTTTCCAGCAGAAGACCTCTTTAGATTTGCTTGATTCTAAGCATCGTTGGGGTTCTCTAAAATGCTATAAATCCTTGCGTCTAGGTTTGAAGAATTTAGTAGATTAATGAAAAATAATCGTTAAATCTTGATATGATAGCCCTTCGACTACTAATGTAGTGTCTACTGATTGGGTCTTGAATTAGGGAATCTAATTTCATTTTTAGTTACGGAAAGGAGGAAGATACTTTATATACGATATACGGACTCATGAAAGTATCTGAGTGCTCGAGCATTCAATCAATATTATATTGAATGGATAATTGGCTTTTTTTTTTAATTTGATATTTAAATCTTAAAAAAAGAAATTCTTTCTTTTCGATAAGCTCTAGTCACACGTGTAATAGGCCATCCCATCTCGCGATTGTTTCATAGAGACAATCGGGAGACAGTAAAGATTAGATCAAATGAGAAAGGAATAATAGGGGTATGTTATAGATAGTGATCTATCTTGATTCTCCATTTTTAGACTTTTTACTTAATGTAATGAAATGCAGGGCAACAAAAGAAAGACTAGGTCTTATTATTCCTACATGTTACTAACACTCCTTTGATACTTCCAAGAGTTTCTCTGCCTTTTTTATTTATTTGTGCTTAATTTTTTGATTATACTAGAAATCATATAATAACTTGTTATAATTCGATTTTTGGCTTGTTTCATCAATGGTGTTGTGCCCGAATCTCTTTTTGACTATGCGCTAGTGATTCCACTATTATTAGTGAATAATAATTATTAGTGAGCAATAATGGAATAATTCTTTTATATTCATAGAGATAGGGGACATAATTCACATGGATATGGTAAGTCTCGCTTGGGCTGCTTTAATGGTAGTCTTTACATTTTCTCTTTCACTCGTAGTATGGGGAAGAAGTGGACTCTAGAAGTACTACTAATTGAAGAATCAAACTGTATCGATTGTTTTTGTTTTATTTTATAGATCGTTCTGCAAAACTTTTTTTCTTTGATTTTTTTTTTGAACAGTAAAAAAAAAAAAAGAGTTCTGTTATTATTATAAGTTTTTAAGTGGATACATACTTTCGACACGAAAGAACATAGACATAGTGGTTGTCCAATGAGATACTACGCATAATAATATACTACCTCATAATAAGATAGTACCTCGGGGTAGCCACCCACATATTACGTGCTTACCACTTGTTTTATTTATTATTATTAGTATTTTAGTTATTTTCAAAATAGGATTTATCCTTGGTTTATGGAACTCATTTCATATTTCATATCATGGTTCAAACGTTAAAGATGGGGTTTTCTAATTCTTTTCGAAACGAAATCCGAAGATAAAAAGTTCCCACGGAACCGAACCCCTGGATCATCTGTCAACTGCTCAATCAATTACTTCTTTCGAATGCTAAAAAAAGATTAGTGGCCTTTCGATTATTTCATTTCAGATTCATTGGAATCAACATGAATTATGAAGCAAAGAAATAGAATTGGGCCACTATGTATATTATATTAACATTACATATATGTAATTGATATGATATCTATATATAAATAGAAAGATATATATTATAGATTCATCTATATTCAAATTGATCTATATTCAACCTCTATTTTTATACAGTACAATTTTATACACTTCAATAACAATAATAGATAGTATGGTAGAAGGATTCATATATTTCTTTCTACCATACTATCGGATCTCATAGAATACTTCTCTCGTAGAATACTGATAATTCTAGTCCGCCAATTTCATTTAAGACGCGCAATTTTAATCCTTTTCATTTTTCTTATCTTCAAGCATTGATAAGAACTAAAAAGGCAAGGTTAATTCAAATTAATCACTTTGACTTATTGTTTTTACGTATATTATAAGTAAAAAGGCGGTAGGAACTAGAATGAACAGTGCAGTAGCAATAAATGCGAGAATATTTACTTCCATAATCTCATCGTTTCATTTTTTATTCGCAATAACTCGGGATTTAATCCCATAGAGATGATAAATGTTTCGCTTGTAAATTCAATGGGATGCATTGCATCTCGATGATATCGAATCGTATTAAAATATCATGAATAACAATATCGGAGCTATCAAATCGATTCATCGTCGAGAATTGAATAGTATAACATAGGAAGATCTTTTATCCATACCGAATTGAAACAAAATGGGATTCCTGATGCAATCAAGAATTTCTTTACTTTTTTTTATTTCTAATTTTTTGTATTCTTTCTTTTCTATAATCTACTGCCCTCTTGTCCAATGCAATCATCTGATGAAGTCTCATCAGACTACCTTTACCCTCACATTGGTTATAAACAAACTCAAGCAAACAATAGCACGGATATATTTTGCTTTAAGACGAAAAATTAGATCAAAGTTGACTATGTTAAATTGATTTTGTATCGTCCAAATTCCCTTTGTGTATGTGCTTCCCGGAAACGTATAGTACTCTATTCCATTACAAAAATCGGGCGTAATCAAAAAAGCTAGACCCAGTACGGTATTCCTTCGAATCCTGAATATGATGCTACCAATAATTGTGGTAATTCACATATGTCACATATGTCTTTCTCCCATCAATCAGTACTCGTTGAAGAAATCGAAATTCCCATATTTTTTTTGATGAAAAATGTGGAAAAAAAAAAAAGAGAGATCCCGTTTGGAATAAAATTCAGTTATCTTATTTGTTCTCTCTTTCACAGGAAAGGAAGAGATGAATTGATGTATTTTTTTATTGGATTTGGATTGGATCTATCGGGACTGACGGGGCTCGAACCCGCAGCTTCCGCCTTGACAGGGCGGTGCTCTGACCAATTGAACTACAATCCCAGGGAAATAAAGTGTACAACATATGTTGTTGATTTAATTTCCTTCAAACCTTTCTATGCAGATTTTTGATTCGAATTGTCATATTCTAACAGACAGAGACGCGAGTAATAGATTGATATGCGCGGAGACATGTACTTTAGTGAGAGGAGCATGGATTAATAGTCATTTTTTCGTTATTGTCAAATTGATTAATAATCAATCTGTCAATGAATAAAAAATGAGTTTTTTTTTACTTTATTCTTTTCGTAAATTTCTTTTTTTCTGAAACTTTATATTTACAGATCCTGATATGAATCGAGATCATCATTATCAAGATCTGAATTTG